TAGTTTTGTTGGTTGGTTAATTGGTCACATTTTATTCATGAAATGGGTTGGATTGGTATTAGTCTGGATACAGCAAAATGATTCTATTAGATTTAATGTACTTATTAGATCTAATATGGCTCGAATCTTTAGTATTCTCTTATTTATTACCTGTGCCTACTATTTAGGCAGAGTACCGTCACCCATTATTACTAAGAAACTGAAAGAAACCTCAGAAACGGAAGAAAGGGGGGAAAGCGAGGAAGAAACAGATGTAGAAATAGAAACAACTTCCGAAACAAAGGGGACTAAACAGGAACAAGAGGAATCCACTGAAGAAGATCCTTCTCCTTCTCTTTTTTCGGAAGAAAAGGAGGATCCGGACAAAATGGATGAAACAAAAGAGATCCGAATGAATGGAAAGGGAAAAACAAAGGATGAATTCCACTTTAAAATTAACTATAAAAATAGACCAATTTATGAAACTTCTTATCTAGATGGGAATCAAGAAAATTCGAAGTTAGAAATATTTCAAGATAAAAAGGATAAAGAGATATTCTGGTTTGAAAAACCTCTTGTTAATATTCTTTTCGACTATAAACAATGGAAGCGACCATTCCGATATATAAAAAATGATCGATTTGAAAATGCTGTAAAAAATGAAATGTCACAATATTTTTTTCATACGTGTCAAAGTGATGGAAAAGAAAGGATATCCTTTACGTATCCGCCAAGTTTATCAACTTTTTTTGAAATGATACAAAGAAAGATGTCTTTTTTTACAATAGAAAAAATTTCCTATAATGAACTGTATAATCACTGGAATTATACCAATGAACAAAAAAGGAAGAACATAAGCAACCAATTTTTAAATAGAGTCGAAATTCTAGATAATAGATTCCTTCCTCTGGATATAATCGAAAAAAGAATTAGATTGTGTAATTGTAATAATGAGACTAAACAAGAATATTTACCGAAAATATGTGATTCTTTATTTAACGGACCCTTTCGCGGACAAATCAAAAAACTATTTTTACTCCCAATCATAAAAACTTCTCTAGCTATAAAACATTACATAGAGACAATTTGGACAAATAAGATTTATGGCATCCTTCTTACTACCAATTACACAGAATTTTACCATAAATTCAATTTATTTGATCGAAAATCATTATCAACAGAAATGAGTTATTTCTTAAACATAATTAGTAAGTTTGGAGGAAAATCAACATCAAATTTTAATTTGAAAGGACTTTATTTATTTCCGGAAAACAAACAAGTAAGAATTAATCCAGAAGATCCAATTAAAATTTTAAAATCTTTAATCAATGCAGTTATAACTGATACTAAGGATAAAACAATTAGCAAAGAATATATTGGAATAAAAGAAATAAATAAAAAAGTTCCTCGATGGTCATATAAATTAATCGACGAATTGGAACAACAGGAAGTAGCAACTGAAGAAAGTGGGGCAGAGGATTATCAAATTCGTTCACGAAAAGCCAAACGTGTCGTAATTTTTACTAATAGTCCGGAGAATACCAATACTAATGAAAAAGAGACTGATAATTCTGATCAAGCTGAAGAGGTGGCTTTGATACGTTATTCACAACAACCGGATTTTCGCCGAGATATAATAAAAGGCTCTATACGAGCTCAAAGGCGTAAAATAATTATTTTGGAACTGTTTCAAGCAAATGTGTATTCCGCCCTTTTTTTGGATAGAGTAGACAAACCTCCCCTCTTTTCTTTTGATATCCCCGATCTAATGAAAATAATTTTTATAAATTTGATTTGGAAAAAGAATAAATTAATAATTTCGGATCATATAAAGGAAAAGACAAAAGAAAGTGAGAAAGAAGAGAAGGCCAAAAGAGAAATAGACAAAAAAGCGGAGAAAACTCGTATAGAAATAGGGGAACTTTGGGATAGCATTATATTTGCTCAAGTAATAAGAGGTTTTGCATTAGTAATCCAATCAATTCTTAGAAAATATATTATATTACCTTCATTAATAATATCTAAAAATCTTGTTCGTATACTCTTATTTCAATTTCCCGAATGGTCCGAAGATTTAAAGGATTGGACTAAAGAAATCCATATTAAATGCACCTATAATGGCGTTCAATTATCAGAAAAAGAATTTCCGAAAAACTGGTTAACAGACGGTATTCAGATAAAGATTCTATTTCCTTTTCGTCTGAAACCTTGGCACAGATCTAAGTTACGATTCCCTAATAAAGATCCAATTCAAAAGAAAGGGAAAAAACAAAAAAATGATTTTTGTTTTTTAACAGTTTGGGGAATGGAAACTGAATTACCTTTTGGTTCTCCCCGACAACAAATTTCATTTTTTGAACCCATTTTCAAAAAATTAAAAAAAATAAAATTAAAATTGCAAAAAAAATGTTTTCTAGTTCTAAGAGTTTTAAAAGAAAGAACAAAATCTTTTCTAAATGTATTAAAAGAAACAAAAAAATGGGTCATCAAAAGCATTCTCTTTCTAAAAAAAAGAATCAAAGAACTCTCAAAAATAAACCAAATTCTATCATTTGGATTGAAAAAAATAGAAAGATATAAATTGAGTGAACCTAAAAAAGAAAAAGATTCGATAATCCATAATCAAATTATTCCCGAATCCTCTATTCAAATTCGATTTTTGAATTGTGCAACTTACTCATTGACAGAAAAAAAGATTCAAAATCTAACTAATAGAACAAACACAATCATAACTGAAATAGAAAAAATGAAAAAAGATAAGCAAATAGGGTTTCTAACTCGAGAGATAAATATTAGTCCAACCAAAATAAGTTATGAAGATAAAAGATTAGAATCACAAAAAAATATTTGGCGGATATTAAAAAGAAAAAATCTTCGATTACTGCGAAAATTACATTTTTTTTTTAAATTTTTGATTGAAAAACTATACATATATACCTTTCTATGTATCATTATTATATTTAGAATCATTGCGGAGCTTCGTCCTAAATTAAAAAAAAAAGATTTGAATAAATACATTTACAATAATGAAGCAAATCAAGAAAGAATTGATAAAACAAATCAAAGTATAATTAACTTTATTTTGACTATAAAAAAGTCACTTTGTATTATTAATAAAAATTCACATATTTTTGGAGACTTATCTTACTTGTCACAAGCATATGTATTCTACAAATTCTCACAAATCCAAGTCAGTAACTTATATAAGTTAAGATCCGTCTTTAACTATTACGGAACATCTTTTTTTCTTAAGAATGAAATAAAAGAGTATTTTGTTGGAACGCAAGGAATATTTGATTCCGAATTAAGACAACATAAAAACCTTCGAAATTCTTTAATTAATGAATGGAAAAACTGGCTAAAGGTTCATTATCAATATGATTTATCTCAGATTAGATGGTCTAGATTAATATCACAAAAATGGCGAAATAGAGTCAATCAATATCAATGTCGTATGACTAAAAATAAAGATTTAAACAAATGTGATTCATATGAAAAAAACCGATTCATTCAATATGAAAAACAAAATTATTTTGAAATAGATTCATTACTAAAAAAAAACAAAAAATTAAAAAAACAATATCAATATGATCTTTTATCGTATAAATCTATTAATTATGAAGATGAAAAAAACTCATATATTTATGGATTGCCATTACAAGTAAATAAGAACAAAAAGATTTCTTATACTTACACACCTAAACGTAAACTATTTGATATGATAGAAGGTATCCTTATCAATAATTATCGAGTAGAAAATAATAGTATAGATATAAAAAAAAGTCCGGATCGAAAATCTTTTTATTGGAAAATTATCCATTTTTGTCTTACAAAGAAGATTGATATTAAGGCTTGCGTTAATATTGATACCATCACTAAGAGGAATCAAAATACTAAGATTAGTGTTAATAATTATCAAATAATCGATAAATTTGATAAAAAAAAAAAAGGTCTTTTTTATCTCACGATTCATCAAGAAATTCACCCATTCAATCAAAAACAAAAAGAGTCTCTCGCTGATTGGATGAGAATGAATGACGAAATACTAAGTCGCCCCATATCGAATCTTGCATTTTTGTTATTCCCAGAATTTGGGATATTTTATAATACATATAAGATTAAACCCTGGGCCATACCAATCAAATTACTTCTTTTCAATTTTAATGTAAATCAAAATGTTAATAAACATAAAAGCATCACTGAAAAGAAAAAAATATCTCTTTTTTTATTTTCGAAAAAAAAAACTCTTAAATTAGAAAATAGAAATCAAGGAGAAAAAGAATTAGTCGAAAAACCATATATTAAATCCGCTCTCTCAAACCAAAAAAAAGATGGTGAACAAAGTTCTCCGGGATCAGACATGAAAAAACGTAGAAACAAAAAGCAATACAAGACTAACATAGAAGCAGAGCTTGAGTTTTTCTTAAAAAAGTATTTGCGTTTTCAATTGAGCTGGAATGATTCTTTAAATCAAAGAATAATCAATAACATAAAAGTATATTGCCTCCTCCTTAGACTGAACAGTCCAAACGAGATTGCTATATCCGCTATTCAAAGAAAAGAAATGAATCCGCATATTCTGATGATCCAGAAGGATTTAACTCTTACAGAATTTCTAAAAAGCGGAATATTTATTATCGAACCAGTTCGTCTGTTTGTAAAAAATGATGGACAATTTTATATATATCAAACCATAGGTATTTCATTGGTTCATAAGAATAAGCACCAGATTAATCAAAGATACCTAGAAAAAAGTTATGGCTATGCTGACAAGAATAAGAAGAATTTTTATGAATCCATTGCAATACATCAAAAGATGACTGGAAATATAGACAAAAATCATTATGATTTGCTTGTTCTTGAAAATATCTTATCCCCGAAGCGTCGTAGAGAATTAAGAATTCAAATCTTTTTGAATTATAGGGATATAAACAGTATCTATAGAAATACAGTATTTTTCAATGGAAATAGGATAAAAAATTGCGTGTTGAATAAAAAAAAAAATCTTGATAACGATAAAAAGAAACTAATTAAATTAAAGTTTTTTCTTTGGTCCAATTATCGATTAGAAGATTTAGCTTGTATGAATCGCTATTGGTTTGATACCAATAATGGTAGTCGTTTTAGTATGACCAGGATTCATATGTATCCGCGATTGCAAATTTATTAATGGTACATTTTTACTATATTCTCGAGTATATGAAGACAAAGAAATAAACATACCCATTATCTTACATTTCATCCTGATACACAATACTTACTAATTTAATGAGTCATTGTATTATATTATTAATATTAATTCGATCTAGAAATGAATCAACAAAATCTTCTTATTTATTTGAAGATCTATTATTTTTTGTGAATACAGAAATAGACCATACTTTTGTATACGGTATCCGATTCGAATCCAATTAATTTTTTAAATTATATTGATTACTAAAGTAAGTAATTTTATTTGATTTTATTTGACAAAAATAAGAAATTCTTAACGAAATTAAGAGTCTTGTGTATATCAAATTCAAATGAGTGGGATTATTATTACTGATCAAGAAATATATCGATAAAAATATCTAAAAAAAAAGAGAAAGGGACGATTCATTTTTATGATAAAAAATGCATTCATTTCCATTTTTTCGCAAGAAGAAAAAGAAGAAAACAGGGGATCCGTTGAATTCCAAGTATTGAGTTTCACCAATAAAATAAGAAGACTTACTTCACATTTAGAATTGCACAGAAAAGACTATTTATCTCAAAGGGGTCTACGTAAAATGCTGGGAAAACGTCAACGGTTGCTGTCTTATTTGTCAAATAAAAATAGAGTACGTTATAAATACTTAATTAATCAATTGGGTATTCGGGAATCCAAAATTCGTTAATTTGAAAAGTCATTTTGAATTATTTGATTTATTAGATCTTGAATTTTGATGAACTTTTTTTCGTTTTGCGCAATTCATGGAAGAATGAATCGAGGAAAAACTTATGAATATACCAGCTACAAGAAAAGATCTCATGATAGTCAATATGGGCCCCCACCACCCGTCAATGCATGGTGTTCTTCGACTCATCGTTACTCTGGACAGTGAAAATGTTATTGACTGTGAACCAATATTGGGTTATTTACACAGGGGGATGGAAAAAATTGCGGAAAACCGAACAATTATACAATATCTTCCTTATGTAACTCGTTGGGATTATTTAGCTACTATGTTCACAGAAGCAATAACTGTAAATGGGCCAGAACAGTTAGGAAATATTCAAGTACCTAAAAGAGCCAGTTATATCAGAGTAATTATGTTGGAATTGAGTCGTATAGCTTCTCATCTGTTATGGCTCGGCCCGTTTATGGCAGATATTGGTGCACAAACTCCTTTCTTCTATATTTTCAGAGAAAGAGAATTTATATATGATCTATTCGAAGCTGCCACTGGTATGAGAATGATGCATAATTATTTTCGTATCGGAGGAGTAGCGGCTGATCTACCTCATGGGTGGATAGATAAATGTTTGGATTTCTGCGATTATTTTTTAACAGGAGTTACTGAATATCAAAAACTTATTACACGAAATCCTATTTTTTTAGAACGCGTTGAAGGTGTAGGCATTATTGGTAGAGACGAAGTAATAAATTGGGGTTTATCAGGACCAATGTTGCGAGCTTCCGGAATACAATGGGATCTTCGTAAAGTTGATCATTATGAGTGTTACGACGAATTGGATTGGGAAGTCCAATGGCAAAAAGAAGGAGATTCATTAGCTCGTTATTTAGTCCGAATTGGTGAAATGACAGAATCCATAAAAATTATTCAACAGGCTCTAGAAGGAATTCCGGGGGGGCCCTATGAGAATTTAGAACTTCGATACTTTGATAGAGAAAGGTATCCAGAATGGCATGATTTTGAATATCGATTCATTAGTAAAAAACCTTCTCCTATTTTTGAATTGCCGAAACAAGAACTTTATGTAAGAGTCGAAGCCCCAAAGGGTGAATTGGGAATTTTTCTGATAGGGGATCAGAGTGGTTTTCCTTGGAGATGGAAAATTCGCCCGCCGGGTTTTATCAATTTGCAAATTCTTCCTCAGTTAGTTAAAAGAATGAGATTGGCTGATATTATGACAATACTAGGTAGCATAGATATCATTATGGGAGAAGTTGATCGTTGAAATGATAATTGATACAACGGAAATACAAGATATTAATTCTTTTTACGGAGTGGAATCTTTAAAAGGGGTCTATGGAATTATATGGGCGCTTGCCCCTATTTTGACTCTTGTATTGGGAATCACAATAGGCGTATTAGTAATTGTATGGTTAGAAAGAGAAATATCCGCAGGGCTACAACAACGTATTGGACCTGAATACGCCGGTCCTTTAGGAGTTCTTCAAGCTATAGCAGATGGGACAAAACTACTTTTCAAAGAGAATCTTCTTCCATCTAGAGGAGATACTAGTTTATTTAGTATCGGACCATCCATAGCAGTCATATCCATTCTGCTAAGTTATTTAGTAATTCCTTTTTACTA